AGTCATACAAGTAAAGAGATCTATTCATGGATAAGAAAAGGACAAAGGTTTCAGACTCATGATGAAATAGAATCCTGGATCGAGACCTGTGATTGGTTTTTGGATAAAGAGAGAGTTTACTCGTTTCATTTCTCCACCTTAAGGCCAGAAAAAGGGATTGATCAAATTCTATGGAGTCTGACTCATATTGATCATTTAGTAAAGAGTGACTATGGTTATCAAATGTTTGAACAAGCGGGAGCAATTTACTTACGATACGTAGTTGACATTCATCAAAAGGATCTAATGAATTATGAGTTCAATACATCCTGTTTAGCAGAAAGACGGATATTCCTTGCTCATTATCAGACAATCACTTATTCACAAACCTCGTGTGGGGTTAATAGTTTTCATTTCCCATCTCATGGAAAACCAAAACCCTTTTCGTTCCGCCTAGCCCTATCCCCCTCTAGGGGTATTTTAGTGATAGGTCCTATAGGAACTGGACGATCCTATTTGGTCAAATCCCTAGCGACAAACTCCTATCTTCCTTTCATTACGGTATTTCTGAACAAGCTGGATTTGAAAATAGTTATTGATGATCTCGATCCTGAGGACTATACGGAAGCGCTTGATGATGTGGATATTGATGATGATAGCGATCCTGCTAAGGACTATATGGATGCGCTTAAAGATGTGGACGATATTGATGATCGTGACTCTTTTTATTCGAACTTGGACTCGGACCCGGAGCTGAGGGAGGAGTATACGGTGGATGATGAGATACTTAGGTATATTATCGAGTTGGAAATAGACCTAGCTTCTATCCACTTGCAATTCGAATTGGCAAGAACAATGTCTCCTTGCATAGTATGGATTCCAAACATTCATGATCTGTATGTGGATGAGTCGGAGTCCCTCGGTTTATTATTGAACTATCTCTCCGGGAATTGTGAAAGACGGTCCACTAGAGATATTCTTGTTATTGCTTCGACTCATATTCCCCAAAAAGTGGATCCCGCTCTAATAGCTCCGAATAAATTAAATACATGCATTAAGATACGAAGGCTTCTTATTCCACAACAACGAAAGCACGTTTTCACCCTTTCATATACTAGGGGATTTCACTTGGAAAAGAAAATGTTCCATACTAATGGATTCGGGTCCATAGCCATGGGTTACAATGCACGAGATCTTGTAGCAATTACCAATGAGGCCCTATCGATTAGTATTACACAGAAGAAATCAATTATAGACACGAATACAATTCGATTCGCTCTTCATAGACAAACTTGGGAGTTGCGAGCCCATGTAAGACCGGTTCCGGATCATGGGATCCTTTTCTATCAGATAGGAAGGGCTGTTGCACAAAATGTACTTATAAATAATTGCTGCCTTATAGATCCTATATCTATCTATATGAAGAAGCAATCATGTTACGAAGGGGATCCTTATTTGTACAAATGGTTCTTCGAACTTGGAACGAACATGAAGAAATTAACGATACTTCTTTCTCTTTTGAGTTGTTCTGCCGGATCGATCGCTCAAGATCTTTGGTCTCTACCCGGACCCGATGAAAAAAATTGGATCACTTCTTATAGACTCGTTGAGACGGATTCTGATCTAGTTGATGGCCTATTAGAAGTAGTAGAAGGCGCTCTGGTGGGATCCTCGCTTCTTCGGCCCGAACCAAGGAATCCCTTAGAGATGGTGGAAAATGGATCTCGTTCTATCTTTGATCGTAGATTTCTCTATGAATCGGAGTTTAAAGAATGGGCAGAAGGCACCGACCCGCAACAGTTAGCGGAGGATGTAGTCGATCACATAGTTTGGGCTCCTAGAATATGGCAATCTTGGGGCTTTCTATTTGATTGGATCGAAAGGCCCAATGAATTGGAATTTCCCTATTGGGCCAGGTCATTTCGGGGCAAGCCGATCATTTCTGATGAAGTTAATGATGAATATTTTGATTATGCATTTTATGGTGAAGGGGATGATGGATATGATGAAGAGGAGGAGCTTCAAGAGAATGATTGGGAGTTCTTGCAGAGTGAAACCGTGGAGTACCCGGGACGAGATAGATCTTCCAAAGAACAAGTCTTTTTTAGAAAAGGCCAATTCATTTGGGACCCTGGAGATCCACTCTTTTACATATTCAACGATGAGCTCTCTGTCTTTCTGTTTTCACATCGAGAATTCTTTACAGATGAAGAGATGTCAAAGGGGCTTCTTCTGACTTCCCAAAGGGAGACTCTATATAAACGCGGGTTTAGCAAGAAACCGAAAGAAAAGTACTTCGAATTTTTTATTAATCGCCAGAGACGGAGACGGCTTAGAACCATTAGTTCATTATATAATAGATCTTTCCGTTCTAATATTCAATCCGCGAGTTATCAGTACTTATCAAATCTGTTCCTATCTAACGGAAGGCTGTTGGATCAAATGACAAAGACATTGTTTAGAAAAAGATGGATTTTCCCGGATGAACTGAAAATTGGATTCATGTAACAGGAGAAAGATT